CGAGTTTCCCAATTATGAGTTGGGCGCTTTAACCATTCAGCCATGGATGCTTAACAGGGATCATCGTACATCGTGAAGAACCAAAAGGTATTGACATCAATCGGATTATTGATTCTAATTAGAATAATTGAATGAAAGGGTATCTTGAACCCTTGGTTATGGTTAATATAGCATATGAACCATTTTTATTTTCCTGGGAGTATACGGAGGAATTAGTAATGAAAACACATCAAACACATCAAGTAATGAAAAGACAAAGACATGAATTCGAATTCTGGATCTTCGAATTGATAGAGATATTGAGAGAGATCAAGAATTCTCACTATCTCTTGAATTCGTGGATCAATTTCTATTCCGTGGTAGGATCTTTCACTCACATTTTGTTCCATCAAGAACGTTTTCTGAAACTCTTTGACCCCCGAATTTTTGGTCTCCTACTTTCACGTAATTCACGGGGTCTAAGAATCAATCGATATTTTACTTTTACGATCAAAGGTGTAATACTGCTTATCAGAGATGTAGTACTGCTTATCAAAGGTGTAATACTGCTTATCAAAGGTGTAGCACTGCTTGGAGTAGTGGTTTTTATATCTCGTATGAACAATCGAAAAATGGTCGAAAGAAAAAATCTCTATTTGATGTGGCTTCTGCCTATACCTATGAATTCTATTGGACCAAGAAATGAGACATTGGAAGAATCTTTTTGTTCTTCCAATATAAATAGGTTGATTGTTTCGCTACTGTCAAAAGGGAAAAAGATTTCTGAGAGTTTTTTCACGGATCCGCAAGAGAGTACTTTTCCAATAAATCCAATAAAGAAAAAGTGTATCATGCCTGAATCTAATCGGGGTTCGCGGTGGTGGAGGAACCGGATCGGAAAAAAGAGGGATTCTAGTTGTCAGATATCTAATGAAACCGTAGCTGGAATTGAGATCTCATTCAAAGAGAAAGGTAGCAAATATCTGGAGTTTATTTTTTTATCCTATACGGATGATCCGATCCGCAAGGACCATGATTCGGAATTGTTTGATCGTCTTTCTCCGAGGAAGAAACGAAACATAATCAACTTGAATTCGGGACAGCTATTCGAAATCTTAGGGAAAGACTTGATTTGTTATCTCATGTCTGGTCTTCGTGAAAAAAGACCAATTGAGGGGGATAGTTTCTTCAAACAACAAGGAGCTGGGGCAACTATGCAATCCAATGATATTGAGCATGTTTCCCATCTCTTCTCGAGAAACAAGTGGGGTATTTCTTTGCAGAATTGTGCTCAATTTCATATGTGGCAATTCCGCCAAGATCTCTTCGTTAGTTGGGAAAAGAATCAGCACGAATCGGATTTTTTTAGGAACGTCTCGAGAGAGAATTGGATTGGGTTAGACAATGTGTGGTTGGTAAACAAGGATCGGTTTTTTAGTAAGGTACGGAATGTATTGTCAAATATTCAATATGATTCCACAAGATCTATTTTCGTTCAAGTAACGGATTCCAGCCAATGGAAAGGATCTTTTTCTGATCAATCCAGAGATCATTTTGATTCCGTTAGAAATGAGGATTCAGAATATCACACATTGATCGATAAAACACAGATTCAGCAATTCAAAGAGAGATCGATTCTTTGGGATCCTTCTGTTCTTCAAACGGAACGAACAGAGATAGAATCAGATCGATTTCCGGAAGAAATCGAAGAATTTCTTGGGAATCCTACAAGATCAATTCGTTCTTTTTTCTCTGACAGATGGTCAGAACTTCATCTGGGTTCGAATCCTACTGAGAGGTCCACTAGAGATCAGAAATGGTTTAAGAGAAAACAAGATATTTCTTTTGTCCCTTCCAGGCGAGCGGAAAAGAAAGAAATGGTTGATATATTCAAGATCATTACGTATTTACAAAATACCGTCTCAATTCATCCTTCGGAACCATATCACATCCCGGATATGGACAGTTCCGGTAAGATTTCATTCTTTCCAAAAAATCGTGGCGTAACGCGTATCCCCCTTTGTTCCGGTCATGGAATAGATGAAAGAAATCCAAAAATGGATTTATTTGAATCAGAAGAGAGATTCCCAGAAATGGCGGATCTATTCACTCTATCAATAACTGAGCCGGATCTGGTGTATTATAGGGGATTTTCCTTTTCTATGGATTCCTACGGGTTGGATCAACAAAAATTATTGAACGAGGTATTCAACTCCAGAGATGAATCGAAAAAGAAATCTTTATTGGTTTTACCTCCTCCTTTTTATGAGGAGAGTGAATCTTTTTCCCGAAGGATCAGAAAAAAATTGGTCCGGATCTACTGCGGGAATGATTTGGGAGCGGTATTTGCTAGCAACAACATCATGAAGGCAATCAATCAATATAGATTGATCCGAAATCTGATTCAAATCCAATATAGTACCTATGGGTACATCAGAAATATATCGAATCGATTCTTTTTATTTTTAATGAATAGATCCGATCGCAACTTCGAATATGGAATTCAAAGGGATCAAATAGGAAATGAGACTCTGAATCATATAACTATAATGAAATATATGATCAACCAACATTTATCGAATTTGAAAAAGAATCAGAAGAAATGGTTTGATCCTCTTATTTCTCGAATTGAGAGATCCATGAATCGGGATCCTGATGTATATAGATACAAATGGTCCAATGGGACCAAGAATTTACAGGAACATTTGGAACATTTCGTTTCTGAACAGAAGAATCCTTTTCAAGTAGTGCAAGTAGTGTTCGATCGATTACGTCTTAATCAATATTCGATTGATTGGTTCGATGGTATGGACAAAAAAGATTTTTATAAGTCACTTAGTTTCTGTTTATCCAAGTTATCCAAGTTATTCAAGTTACTTTTATCCAAGTTATCCAACTTACTTCCCTTTTTCTTTGTTAGTATCGGGAATATCCCCATTCATAGCTCCGAGATCCACATCTATGAATGGAAAGGTCCGAATGATCAACTCTGCAATCAGTTGTTAGAATCCATAGGTGTTCAAATCGTTCATTTGAAGAAATTGAAACCCTTCTTCTTGGATGTGGATGATCGTGATACTTCCCAAAGACCGAAATTATTGATCAATGAAGGAACAATATTACCATCTTTTTTCAAAAAGATACCAAAGCGGATGATTGACTCATTCCATACTCGAAAGAATCGCAGGAAATACTTTGAGAACATGGATTCATATTTCTCAATGATATCCCACGATCGAGACAATTGGCTGAATCCCGTGAAACCATTTCATAGAAGTTCATTGATATCTGCTTTTTATAAAGCACATCGACTTCGATTCTTGAATGGTCCACATCACTTCTGGTTCTATTGTAACAAAGGATTCCCTTTTTATGTGGAAAAGACCCGTATCAATAATTATGATCTTACATATGGACAATTCCTCAATATCTTGTCCATTCGCAACAAAATATTTTCTTTGTACGTCGGTAAAAAAGAAGATCTTTTTTTGGAGAGAGAGGTTATTTCACCAATCGAGTCACAGGTATCCGACATCTTCATACCTAACGATTTCCCACAAAGTGGTAATGAAACGTATAACTTGTACAAATTGTACAAATCTTTTCATTTTCCAATTTGGTCCGATCCATTCGTTCGTAGAGCTATTTACTCGATCGCAGATATTTCTGCAACACCTCTCGCAGAGGAACAAATACAAAATTTGGAAAGAACTTATTGTCAGCCTCTTTCAGATATGAATCTATCTGATTCAGAAGGGAATAACTTGCATCAGTATCTCAGTTTCAATTCAAGCATGGGTGGTTTGATGTACATTCCATGTTCGGAGGAAGATTTACTATCCGGAAAGAGGAAAAAACGGAGTCTTCGTCTAAATAAAAAAGAAAAACGAGATAGTGCTTTTTCAAATTTCTCAAAATGGAATCTGTTACAAACATATATGCCATGGTTACTTACTTCGACAGGGTGCAAATATCTAAAATTCACCCTTTTAGATATTCTTTCAGACCCATTGCCGATACTAATGCCGATACTAATGCCGATACTAAGTAGCAATCAAAAATTTGTATCCATTTTTCATGATATGATGCATGGATCAGATCTATCACGGCCAATTCTTAAGAAGATTCTTCCACAGATTCTTCCACAATGGACTCTGATAAAATGGACTCTGATAAGTGAGATTTCGAGTCAATGTTTACAGAATCTTAATCTTATTCTGTTCGAAGAACAGATTCATCGAAAAAATGAGTCACCCGTATTGATATGGGCACATCTGATATCCACAAATCCTCGGGAGTTCTTCTATTCAATCTTTTTACTTCTTCTTGTTGCTGGATATCTCGTTTCTATATATCTTCTCTTTTTTTCCCGAGTCTTTAGCTTTAGTAGGTTACAGACAGAGTTAGAAAAGATCAAATATTTGACGATTCCATCATACATAACGGAATTGCAAGAATTTCTGGATCAGGATCTTACATCTGATCCTACATCTGAACTGAATTCTTTTTCTTTCTGGTCAAATAATCTCTTTCCAGTTCCAGTTTTTCTGAACATTTTTCTGAAAGAATTCAAATATTTTCTGGAAGAAATACGGATACGGGTTTTTGGTTTCAACATACTATTGGTTGCCCATGGGGTCAAATTAATACGTTTTCCTTGGAATATCATACCAATAAGTATCATACCAAATCTCATAAGTATCATACCAAATCTCATCAATACAATCATTTTTTCGAGAAAGACGAGGCATCTAAGTCGTACAACTAAAGAGATGTATTCATTAATAATAAAAAGAAAAAACGTGAAAGGTTATTTTATTGATGGTAAAATAGAATCCTTGGTCGCGGACAGTGATTGTATTGATGATAAAGAAAAAGACTTCTTGATTCAGTTCTCCACCTTAACGACAGAAAAAAGAATTGATCAACTTCTATTGAGTCTGACACATAGTGATCATTTATTCAAGAATGACTCTGGTTATCAAATGATTGAACAACCGGGATATATTTTCTTACGATCCATAATTCATCAAAAAGATATAATGAATTATAAGTTCAATAGATCCTGTTTAGCAGAAAGACGGATATTCCTTGCTCATTATCAGACAATCACTGATTCACAAACCTCGGGGGGGGCCAATAGTTTTCATTCCCCATCTCCATCTCCTCATGAAATTCCCTTTTCGCTCCGCTTATTCCCTTTTAGTTCTAGAAATATTTTAGTGATAGGTTCTATAGGAATTGGACGATCCTGTTTGGTCAAACACCTAGCGACAAACTCCTATGTTCCTTTAATTACGGTATTTGCGACCAAGATCGACATGAATCTTGCTTTTTTTTATGAATTCTTCTATACAGCTAATTACCTTTATATGTATATTGAAGGGATTCCGTTTCAGCTTCAGTCTCTTTTTTCTCAGGTCCAAGCTATTATGGCTATAAATATAGGAGAGAATGTAGATGAGCACCATTTGGAGGATCTTAAGGATAGTGATGATTACTTTAAGATTGATAATGATAATGATAATAAGAATGATCTCAATATCAAGATGCTACTTAAGCTTATAGATTATATGTGTATAGATACGATAATTAAATTTGATCTTGATATTGAGATCATCATTCAATTCGAAATCCAATTAGAATTCGCAAAAACAATGTCTCCTTGCATAGTATGGATTCCAAACATTCATAATCTGGATGTGCATCGGTCGGAGTTCTTAGACCTCATTCTATTAGAGAACTATCTCTCCAGGGATTGTTCCACTGGAAAGATTCTTGTTATTGCTTCGACTCATATTCCCCAAAAAGTGGATCCCGGTCTAATATCTCCGGATAAATTCAGTACATGCATTAAGGTACGAAGGCTTGTTCCTCCACAACAACGAAAGTACTTTTTCATTATTTCATATACTAGGGGATTTCACTTGGAAAAGGAGATATTCCATGCTAATGGATTCGGGACCCTAACCATGGGTTCCAATGTACGAGATCTTGGAGCATTTATCAATAATGTCCTATCGATTCATATTGGACAGAAGAAATCCATTATAGAAATGAATACAATTAGATCAGTTCTTCATAGAACAACTTGGCGTTTTCGACCCCATCTAAAATCGATTAAGAATCATAGGGTCCTTTTCTATCAGATAGGAAGGGCTATCGCACAAAATGTATTTCTAAGTAATTTCCCCATAGATCCTATATCTATCTATATGAATAATAGATGTCCGGTAGGGGGGGATTTTTATTTGTACAAATGGTACCTCGAACTTAGAACGAATATGAAGAGATTCACGATACTTCTTTATCTTTTGAGTTGTTCTGCCGGATCGGTCGCTCAAGATCTTTGGTCTACACTCGATGAAAAAGATCGGATCATTTCTGATGGATTCCTTGAGAATGATTCGAATATAGTTCATGGCCTATTACTATTATTACTATTAGAAGCAGAAGACGCTCTGGTTTTGGCGGGATCCCCACGGACAGAAAAAGATTGCAGTAAGTTTGATAATAATGATAATAATCGAGTGACATTACTTCTTCGGCCCAAACCAAGGAATCCGTTAGATATCATGCAAAATGTAACTTGTTCTTATGAACAAAAACAATACGAATCGGTAAAAGAGGAATTCTTCGATCCGGAACAAATAGAGGAGGAGGAGGAGGATTTCTTCAATGAAATAGGTTGGTCGCCTAGAATATGGCGCCCTTATGGCAATCTATTTGATTGTCCCACTGAATTGGGATTTCCCTATCCGGCTGGGTCATTTCGGGACATTTATCCTAAAGAGGATGAGCCTCCAGGGAGGGAGGATGAGCCTATAAGGAGGGAGGATTGGCTTCCAGGGATGAAGGATTGGGATCGGCTTCCAGGGATGAAGGATGAGCTTCCAGAGAATTACTCGGAGTTCTTGCAGAGTGAAACCATGGAGTACCAGACACGAGATAGATCTGACACAGAACAAGGCTTTTTTCTAACAAGTCAATTCATTTGGGACCCCGCGGATCTATTATTTTTCCTACTCCAAAAGGAGGAGTTCTATGTCTCTGTGTTTTCACGTCGAGAATTATTTGCAGATGAAGCAGATGAAGAGATACTAAAGGGGCTTATTGCTTACCGAAGACAAAAAAGTTCTTATAAATCTATGTCTAAACGCTGGTTTGTCAGGAGGACGGAAGAATTCGAATTGTTTATTGATCGCAAGAGTATAACCAATAGTTCATTATCTAATTCTTTCCGTTCTAAGATTCTAACCGAGAGTTATCAGTATTTATCAAATTTTTTCCTATCTAACCGAACGCTATTGGATCAAATGACAAAGACATTGTTGAGAAAGAAATGGCTTTTCCTGGATGAAATGAAACATTTGATTCATGTAACAAAGGAAAGATTCCCCATTCCTTAGCCGTAAAGATATGTGCCCATAGGGGATTCAGTGGAACAGAATTGGCCGATGGTAGAGTCGTGGAAACACTTGTTTCTTTCATCTTTTTGGCCTTAGCTCCATGGAACAATATGCTACTGCTGAAACATGGAAGAATTTAAATCTTAGATCACTATGTGTGGATGATATGAACTGCCTAAACAAGAATTCTTGAACGGCGAAAGAGCCTATTACTATCAAAAAATTTCGACTAATGAAACCTCCATCGGAAGCATGTCCGCTGAAATGGTTGTTGCTATCTGCTCCAATAACGAATCATTGGTTGAATTAAATAACTAATTTAATCATATACTCGTATACTCGGGGCGCAGCGCGCACGATTTCCAAACGGACTCCTCATTCATTAGATAGAGAAGATCACCAAGATTCCGTGATCCGCTGCCTAAGCTCGGACTCGGATCGTGAGGATCGCCGGAATACTTCGTATCAACAGATAAGATTAAGATACTCGGCATATCAATATTGATATGCCGAGTATCTTATCTGTTTATGATTATGCCTTGAAGAGGACTCGAACCTCCACGCTCTTTAGCACGAGATTTTGAGTCTCGCGTGTCTACCATTTCACCATCAAGGCATCTTGAAAGTGAATCATATCCCATGAATATGATATCTATCTAGTGTAATATATGGAATATATGACAAGGGGGGAGTGTTGGAGTATTTCTATCGATCGGCCATGCCATATAGGTCCGAGTCAGAAATCAAATTGCTTCGATTTGAATTATCCGGAGGAATATATCAAGCTATATATCAAAAAGATGTCAAATCAAACCTCTTTCTCGATTCCATGATTACATGATTATAAGTTCATAACTCCAGCCCATTTCCATTTTTGGCGGAAAAGATCTACTAATTCTTTTATTCCAGTTAGTAAAAGAAAAGGGATCTTGAACTAAAAAATAGACCTAGAAGTTAAAAGAAAAGAGGTTATCCTGAGCAATTGCAAGAATTGGGTTCATCGATATTCCTGGTTATAGTAGATGCTATCACACATACAGTCATACTCAATTCGATGGAATTGTTTGATCTGAAAGGAGATCTTTTCAAATTTCGTACGTGAGGGGTTCTTTCTTGGTTTCAATAGGACTACTTATTTCAATAGGACTACTTATGAGTGAGCGTTCTTTCTATCTATTATATATCGATATATAATAGATAGAAAGAATCAAGTTCTTAATGACTGGGCGAAACCAAGAAAGAGAGGCCTGCCTGCCATCCACACCAGAATAGATAGAGTTTTCCGAAAAATTCTCGTAGAATCGAGAATGAAGTTTTCATTCTGTACATGCCAGATCATGAATTCGTAACTGCATCCAATCTACGAAAAAGTCCCAATTATTTTGAACTTTCTATTTTTGGAATGGGATATTTATGGAATCCCCATGAATAGGATCAGGATCAAACCTTATTCCATGATATTTCTTTCCATAAGATTCCCCTCTTAAGCAAGCCCCCGAGAAGGCTTAGTTGATCCATGATTTATGTTTCATCTTTCTTTTCCTTTTTGTTTGTTTCAAGAAAGATTGAGTCCAATTCTTTCTTTTTCTATTGATTCTTTTCCGATCGAGATGTATGGATCCATGGATCTATGTGTCTATATAGATCCTGTTCATGGATTAACGAAAATGCGCAAAAGCTCTATTTGCCTCTGCCATTCTATGAATCTCTTCCTTTTTGCGTATGGCATCGCCACGGCCTTTGGAAGCATCTACTATTTCGGAACTTAATTTGAAAGCCATATTTCGATTTCGACCCGGACGCTTTCGGGATGCCCATAATAACCAACGAATGGCAAGCACTGTTCCTTGTGTAGATCCTATTTCAATAGGAACTTGACGAGTCGATCCGCTTATACGTCTTGCTTTTACTGCTATATCGGGAGTTACTCTACGTATTGCTTTACGTAAAACAGATAGTGGATTTTTTTTTGTATCTTGTTGAATCTTTTTCACGGCTCGATAGATAATTTGATAAGCCAATGATTTTTTTCCGTGTTTCAGAATACGGTTAACCAACATGTTAACTAATCGATTACGATAAATTGGATCGGATTCGGATTTTGCAGTTTTTTTTTCTGCAGCACCTCGACGTGACATGAGCGTGAAAGAGGTTCAAGAATCAGTTTTATTTTGATAAGGGCTAAAAACAAATCACTTATTTTGGCTTTTTCTTTTTGACCCCATATTGTAGGGTGGATCTCAAAAGATATGAAAAATCTCCCTCCAAGCCGTACATACGACTTTCACCGAATACGGCTTTCCACAGAATTAGATATGTATCTATGAGATCGAGTATGGAATTCTGTTTACTCACTTTCCCTTTCAATTGAGTATCCGTTTCCCTCCTTTTCCTGCTAGGATTGGAAATCCTGTATTTTACATATCCATACGATCAAGTCCTTGGGTTTCCAAAATAGTGTAATGGAAAAAGAAGTGCTTCGAATCATTGCTATTGGACTCGGACCTGTTCTGAAAAAGTCGAGGTATTTCAAATTTTTTGTTGACACGGACAAAGTAAGGGAAAACCTCTGAATTTATTCCAATAGGGGACCTTGGACATATAGTAGTTCC